TAATTTTTATTATTATTATTTATTATTATTATAAGTATAATTTTTAAATATGGTTTGAATATTATTTAAATATATTAATATATTTAAATAAATTAAAATAAATTTAATTTATAATAAATTATTTAATATAATTAAATTTATTTTAATACAATAATTTATTAAAAAAAATTAATATTAATTATATTAATATATTTTTATTTAAATGAATTATAATTGTTTGATTAATGATTTAGTATTTAATATTAATATTATAAAGAGAAAAAAAGAAAAATTATTTAAAATTTAATAATTTATATTAAATATATTAATATATTAAAATAAATTAATTATATTATATATTAAATATATATGTATACATATATATATATATATATATAATATATATAAATTAAAATAAATTTAATTTATAATAAATTATTTAATATAATAAATAATAATAATAAAAATTCTATATTAAAAATTATATTTATAATATAAATATTTATGGTTTAAAAAATTTATTTTAAATTTATTTTACATATAAATTTTAGTGTTAAATTAAATTTATTTTAATAATAATTTAAATAAAATAGTAGTAATTAATATTAAATATTTAAGAAATTAAGATTTAGTAATATATAAATTAATAACAAATTTTGTGCCAGCAGTTGCGGTTAAACAAAAATTAAATTAAATTTTATTAGTTAATTAATAAATAAATTTATTTATAATTTAAAATTTAAATTATAAGGTGAAATTTTAATTTAATAAAATATTATGAAAATTTTATGATTTAATAAATTTTAATAAAAACTAGGATTAGATACCCTATTATGAAAAATTTTAAAATTAAAATACTAAAATAGTAAATAATTATTTATTGAAACTTAAATAATTTGGCGGTATTTTAGTTCATTTAGAGGAATCTGTTTAATAATTGATAATCCACGAATAAATTTACTTAATTTTTAATTTTGTATATCGTTGTTAAAAAAATATTTTTATTAAAAAATAATATTTAAAAATTAAAATGAAAATTAAATCAAATCAAGATGCAGATTATAATTAAGAATATAATGGATTACAATAAATTTATTTAAATAAATATTAATTTGAAAAAATTAATTGAAAGTGGATTTAAATGTAATTTTATTTAATTTAATAAAATGATTAAAAATTAAAATATGTACATATTGCCCGTCGCTTTCATATATATATATATATATATATATATTAAAATAAAATGAAATAAGTCGTAACAAAGTAGAGGTACTGGAAAGTGTTTCTAGAAAGAACAAATTAGAGCTTGAATTAAAGTATTTCATTTACATTGAAAAGATATTAAGATATTAATTAATTTGAGGGTAAAAATTAATAAAATATAAATATAATAAAAAAATTTTTAAATATTATAATATTAATTATTTTAATTGGGGGGTTAAAGTATATTAATAGAAAAAATTTAAAAAATTATAGTGAATTATGTATTGTAAAAGAATTTTGAAATAGGTGAAAATAAATTTAGTTTAAAGTAATTTTAATTTAATGTATCTTGTGTATCAGAGTTTATTAAATAATATTTTTGTATACTAAAAAATTCTCGAATTTAAGAGAGATAATTAATTATAAAAGTTATTGTTACATAAATATTTTACATAATTAATTTGAAATGAAATGTTAATCGTTCTTAAATATATCTAGTTTTTTTAGAAAAAAATTTAATTTTTAATTAATTAACTAAATAATTAATTAATTAATTATTTAGTTAATATTAACTAAATAATTAATTAATTAATTATTTAGTTAATTAATTTTATAATTTAAGGGATAAGCTTTAAATTAAATTAATATAATAAAATTTAATTTAATTTTGAAAATTATATAATTTATATTGTTAATAAATTTTAGTTTATTATAAATAATTTCAAAATAAATAAAATTTAATAATAATTTATAATTATTTATAAAAATATAATTTTTAATAAAAATAAATTAATTATAATGATAAAATTAGTATATAATATTAATATATAATTTATATTAATTAATATTTAAGAAAATTATTTTAAAGGAATTCGGCAAAAATTTATATTCACTTGTTTATCAAAAACATGTCTTTTTGTAAATAATATAAAGTCTAATCTGCCCACTGATAAATTATTAAAGGGCTGCAGTATTTTGACTGTACAAAGGTAGCATAATCATTAGTCATTTAATTGATGACTTGTATGAAAGATTGGATGAAATATAGACTGTCTCTAAAATAATATATAGAATTTAATTTTTTAATTAAAAAGTTAAAATAAATTAAAAAGACGAGAAGACCCTATAGAGTTTTATAGATAAATATATTAAATTTATTTATAAATATTAAAAATTTTAATTTATTAATTTATTTTATTGGGGTGATAGAAAAATAAAAATAACTTTTTTTAATATATTATTATAGTATACATAAATAAGTGAATATATGATCCAATTTTATTGATTATAAGAAAAAATTACCTTAGGGATAACAGCGTAATTTTTTTTTTTAGTACAAATAAAAAAAAAAGTTTGCGACCTCGATGTTGGATTAAGATAAAATTTAAATGTAGAAGTTAAAAATTTTTGATCTGTTCGATCATTAAAATCTTACATGATCTGAGTTCAAACCGGTGTGAGCCAGGTTGGTTTCTATCTTTTATAAAAAAAAAATATTTTAGTACGAAAGGATTAAATATTTAAATTAGATTTATTAAAATGAATTTTATTAATAAATTATATATATATATATATAGTAATAAATATATTATTACTATTTTGGCAGAAAAGTGTAATGGTTTTAGAAATCATAAATATATAATTTTATTATATAGATAGTATATGATAATATATGATATTTATATAATTTTAATTGGATTTTTAATTCTACTTATTGGAATTTTAATTGGGGTAGCTTTTTTAACTTTATTAGAACGTAAAGTTTTAGGTTATATTCAAATTCGTAAAGGTCCAAATAAGTTAGGTTTAATAGGGATTTTACAACCTTTTTCAGATGCTATTAAGTTATTTACTAAAGAACAAATTTATCCTAATTATTCAAATTATTTAATATATTATTTTTCTCCAGTTGTTGGATTTATTTTATCTTTATTAATTTGATTAGTAATTCCTTATTATTTTAATTTAATTAGATTTAGATTAGGAATTTTATTCATTTTATGTTGTATAAGATTAGGAGTTTATACAGTAATAGTTGCGGGGTGATCTTCAAATTCTAATTATTCTTTATTAGGGGGTTTACGAGCTGTAGCTCAAACTATTTCTTATGAAGTTAGATTAGCTATAATTTTATTATCTAGAATTGTTATAATTATAAATTATGATTTATTAATATATAATTTATATCAAGAAATAATTTGATTTATTTTTTTAATATTTCCTTTAAGATTATGTTGGATTAGATCAATATTAGCTGAAACTAATCGTACTCCTTTTGATTTTGCAGAAGGAGAAAGAGAGTTAGTTTCAGGATTTAATGTAGAATATAGAAGAGGAGGATTTGCATTAATTTTTTTAGCTGAATATGCAAGAATTTTATTTATAAGCTTATTATTTATTATGATTTATATAGGGGGTTATAATTTAAATTTAATATTTTATTTAAAATTGACTTTTATTTCTTTTTTATTTATTTGAGTTCGAGGTACATTACCTCGATATCGTTATGATAAATTAATATATTTAGCTTGAAAAAGATATTTACCTATTTCATTAAATTTTTTATTATTTTTTTTTGGTTTAAAAATTTTTTTTATATAAATTAAATTATTTTTAGTATTTAAATTAATAGAATTTATATTCTTTCTTAAGTTTTCAAAACAAATGCTTATTACAAGCTCATTAATTAATTAAAAATTAAATTATCTCAATATTTATTAGTAATTGGGTTAATGATAAAATAAGAAAAATAAAGAATTGTTAATAATTGACCTGTTAAAATATAAGGATCTTCTACTGGTCGAGCTCCAATTCAAGTTAATAAAATAACTATTATTGTAAAAGATCAAAATAAGATTTGATTGATAGGATAAAATTGAATTCCTTGAATTTTTTTATTAAAAGTAAATGGTAGAATAATTAAGATTAAAATAGATATTACTAAAGCAATTACTCCTCCTAATTTATTAGGAATTGATCGTAAAATTGCATAAGCAAATAAAAAATATCATTCTGGTTGAATATGTACTGGAGTAACAAGTGGATTAGCTGGAATAAAATTATCAGGGTCTCCTAATAAATAAGGATTAGTTAAAGTTAATATAATTAATAAAAATAGTAAAATAATAGCTCCAATTAAGTCTTTAAAAGTAAAAAAAGGATGGAATGGGATTTTATCATAATTACTATTTAATCCTAAGGGATTATTAGATCCAGTTTGATGTAAAAAAAGTAAATGAATTATAGTTATTATTAAAATAACAAAAGGAAGTAGAAAGTGAAAAGTATAAAATCGAGTTAAAGTGGCATTATCAACTGCAAATCCTCCTCAAATTCAATTTACTAATATAGAACCTAAATATGGAATAGCAGATAGTAAATTAGTAATAACTGTTGCTCCTCAGAAAGACATTTGTCCTCAAGGTAAAACATAACCTATGAAAGCTGTTCCTATTAATAGGAATAAAATAACTACTCCTACTATTCAAGTATGTTTTAAATTAAAAGATTCATAATAAATTCCTCGTCCAATATGAAGATAAATACAAATAAAAAAAAAAGAAGCTCCATTGGCGTGTAAAGTTCGAATTAATCAACCATAATTAACATTTCGACAAATATAATTTACTCTATAAAATGCTAATTCAATATTAGCAGTATAATATATAGTTAAAAATAGTCCAGTTAAAATTTGAATAATTAAGCATAAAGATAAGAGAGATCCAAAATTTCATCAATAAGAAATATTAGAAGGTGAAGGTAAATCAATTAATGAACCATTTAAAATTTTAAAAATAGGATTAGTTTTTCGTAGTAAAATAAAATTATTTTTTTTTATTATCATTTGTATATATATATATATATATATATATATATATATATAATTTAATTAAATATTTGATCGAATAGGTCCATAAAAAATATTAGTAATTTTTACTACTACAATTAATGTAATGAATAAATAAATTATTAATATTAATATAATTATAAAAGTTTGATTATTATAAAGTTTAGTTAAATTTATTTTATTTTCATTATTAATAAATAAATCAATTATGAAATTATTTATATCTGAATTAAATGAAAAGTTTATTCAAAATAAATTATTTTTAAAAATTAAATAGATTAAAAAAAAAAAAAGAAGAGAAAAAATAAAAATTAATTTTATATTAAAAGAGGGTTTAAATAATTCATTAGATGCAATACTACAAACATAAATAAATAATACTAAAATTCCTCCTATAAAAGTTAAAAATAAAATATATGAAAATCAATAAGTTTTAATTAATATACCTGTTATTAAACAAATTAATAAGGTTTGAATTAAAATTATTAATCCTATAGATAAAGGATTATTTAAAAATATTATAAAAAATGAAATAAAAATAATAAAATAAGATAATAATATTTTTGTAATATCAAATCAAAGAATAGTTTAATAAAAATAATAATTTTGGAGATTATTGATAAAGAAATTCTTTTTCTTTGAAGTTTTTAAAGTAATTACTTAATTTTGATTTACAAGACCAATGTTTTATTTAAACTATAAAAACTATTAATGATAATTTATATATGATTAATTTTTATTTTAATATTTATTGTTGGAAATTTAATTTTTGTTTTAAAACATAAACATTTATTAATTATTTTATTAAGATTAGAATTTATTGTTTTAAGAATTTTTTTTTTATTTTTAATTTTTTTAAGTTATATTGAATATGATATATATATATTAATAGTTTTTTTAGTATTTTCTGTTTGTGAAGGTGCTTTGGGATTATCAATTTTAGTGTCAATAATTCGTACACATGGTAATGATTATTTTCAAGGATTTAATATATTATAAAATGATAAATAATAATTAATTTAATTAAATGATAAAATTTTTAATAATAATAATTTTTTTAATTCCTTTTTGTTTTATAAAAAATATATTTTGAATGGTTCAAATAGTTATATTTTTAATAATATTTTTATTTATAAATTTAATAATAAGATTAAATTTATTTTGTAATATAAGATATATATTATCATGTGATATTATATCTTATGGATTAATTTTATTAAGAATTTGAATTTCAATTTTAATAATTATGGCTAGAGAAAATTTATTTAAAATAAATTTTTATGTTAATTTTTTTTTATTTAATATTATTTTTTTATTAATTATATTATATTTAACTTTTAGAGTAATAAATATATTTATATTTTATTTATTTTTTGAAGGTAGATTAATTCCTACTTTAATATTAATTATTGGGTGAGGGTATCAACCTGAACGTATTAAGGCTGGTATGTATTTATTATTTTATACTTTATTTGTTTCTTTACCTTTATTAATAGGAATTTTTTATGTTTTTAATGAAATAAGAAGAATAATAATTTATTTTTTAAAATTTATAAATATAAATTTATATTTATTATATTTTTCTATAATTATAGCTTTTTTAGTGAAAATACCTATATATTTTGTTCATTTATGATTACCTAAAGCTCATGTTGAAGCACCTGTTTCAGGTTCTATAATTTTAGCTGGAATTATATTAAAGTTAGGAGGTTATGGATTATTACGTTTGATGATTTTTTTACAACAAATTAATTTAAAATTAAATTATATTAGAATTATTATTAGATTAATTGGAGGGTTTTATATTAGATTAAAATGTTTTTGTCAAATTGATATTAAATCCTTAATTGCTTATTCATCTGTTGCCCATATAAGAATTGTTATTAGAGGTATCATAATTATAAATTATTGAGGATTTTTAGGTTCATATATTATAATAATTGGTCATGGATTATGTTCTTCGGGAATATTTTGTTTAGCTAATATTAGTTATGAACGTTTACATAGTCGAAGATTATATATTAACAAGGGAATAATAAATTTTATACCTTCTATGAGATTATGATGATTTTTATTAATATCTTCTAATATAGCAGCTCCTCCAAGATTAAATTTGATAGGAGAAATTAGTTTAATTAATAGATTAATAAGTTGATCATGAATATGTATAATTATATTAATATTAATTTCTTTTTTTAGAGCTGGATATAGATTATATTTATATTCTTATGTTCAACATGGAAAATATTATTCTGGGGTTTATAGTTATTATACTGGAGTATCTCGGGAATATTTAATATTAATATTACATTGATTACCATTAAATTTTATAGTGATAAAAATTGATTATAGAATAATTTGATTTTATTTAAATAATTTAATTAAAATATTGATTTGTGGTATCAAATATATGAATAAAAATTCATTTTAAATTATAATTAAATTAAAATATTCAATTTGTTTTATTTCTTTTTTTTTTTTATTTATAATAAGAATATTAAATTTTATTATAATAATTTATTTTATAATAAATGATATAGTTGTGATATTAGAATGAGAAATTATTTCTTTTAATTCAGTTAATATTATTATATCTATTTTATTTGATTGAATATCTTTATTATTTATAATATTTGTTTTTTTAATTTCTTCTGTTGTTATTTTTTATAGTAAGAGATATATAAGTTCTGAATTAAATTTAAGACGTTTTATTATTTTAGTTTTATTATTTGTAAGTTCAATAATATTATTAATTATTAGACCTAATATTATTAGAATTTTATTAGGTTGAGATGGTTTAGGATTAGTTTCATATTTATTAGTAATTTATTATCAAAATTTAAAATCTTATAATGCAGGTATATTAACAGCACTATCAAATCGAATTGGAGATGTTTTTATTTTAATAGTTATTTCTTGAATAATAAATTATGGAAGATGAAATTATATTTTTTATTTGGAATTAATAAATAATGATTTTGTAATAATAATAATTGGGAGAATAATTATTATAGCTGCTATAACTAAAAGAGCTCAAATTCCTTTTAGTTCATGATTACCAGCTGCTATAGCAGCTCCTACTCCTGTTTCTGCTTTAGTACATTCTTCAACTTTAGTTACAGCAGGAGTTTATTTATTAATTCGATTTAATATATTATTAGTTGATATAATTTTTTTAAAATTTTTATTATTATTATCTGGGTTAACAATATTTATAGCTGGAGTTAGAGCTAATTATGAATTTGATCTAAAAAAAATTATTGCTTTATCAACTTTAAGTCAATTAGGTTTAATAATAAGAATTTTAAGAATAGGATTACCTAATTTAGCTTTTTTTCATTTATTAACTCATGCAATATTTAAAGCTTTATTATTTATATGTGCTGGAGTTATTATTCATATAATAAATGATATGCAAGATATTCGATTTATAGGAGGGATTAGATTGTATATTCCTTTAACTTCTTTATGTATAAATATTTCTAATATAGCTTTATGTGGTATTCCTTTTTTAGCTGGGTTTTATTCTAAGGATTTAATTTTAGAATTAGTTAGCTTTAGAAATTTAAATTTATTAATTTTTTTTTTATATTATATTTCTACTGGATTAACAATATTTTATACTATTCGTTTAATTATATATTTAATAGTAAATGATTATAATTTATTAAGAATTTATAATTTATATGATGAAGATTATGTTATATTAAAAAGAATAATTGTTTTATTATTTATAAGAGTAATTAGAGGAAGATTTTTAAGATGAATAATTTTTCCATATCCTTATATAATTTATTTACCTTGAAATTTAAAAATAATAGTAATTTATGTTAGATTAATTGGAGGATTTATAGGATATTTAATTAGAAATATACAAATTTATTCTATTAATAAATTTTTAATAACATATAATATAAGAAGATTTTTATGTTTAATATGATTTATACCTAATTTATCTACTTATGGTATAAGATATTATTTTCTTAATTTTAGTCAAAAATTATTAAAAATTGTTGATATAGGTTGAAGTGAAGTTTATAGAGGGTGAGGTTTAATAAATATTGTAGGAAAATATTCTATTTTTTATAATATTTATCAAATAAATAATTTAAAAATTTATTTATTTAGATTTATTATATGAATAATAATTAGTTTATTTATATTTTTAATATATGTATAATTATTTAAATAGCTTATAATTAGAGTGTAATATTGAAGATATTAAGGAGATAAAATATATCTTTAAATATTATTTATAAAAAAAAATTTTTTATTTTTACAATGAAAATGTAAAGTTTTATAATAAACTATATAAATAGAAATATTAATGGATTTTAACCACTAAAAATTAAGTTAGCAGCTTAATTTTAAACTTTATATTTCTAAATAATTTATTTATTTTTTTTTAATTGGAATATAATATTCAATTTTATCATTAACAGTGATATACCTCTAATTTGGTTTCAATTAAAATTAAATAAGGAGTAGTAAACTCAAACTTTTAAGTCGAAATTAAATGCAAATTTGCTTCTTATTTATTAAGATAAATTGAATAAATCAATATTTTTTGAATGCAAATCAAATGTTTTTTAAACTATAATCCTAATATAAATTAGTTTGTTCAATTTAATATATTTTGATTTCATTCATGATATAATCCAACAATTAAAATAATAATAAAAAAAAAACTAATTTTAGTTCACAATAAAAAATTTACTATTTTGAATAAGGGAATAATAGGAAAAATTAAAGCAATTTCTACATCAAAAATTAAAAAAATAACTGTAATTAAAAAAAAATGAAGTGAAAAAGGAATTCGAGCTGAAGATTTTGGATCAAATCCGCATTCAAATGGTGAAGATTTTTCTCGATCTGAAAATGATTTTTTAGATAAGATAATTGATAAGAATATTATAATATTAGAAATTAATATAATTAATAAGAAAATATTTATTATTAAAATAATTATTTATATTAAAATTTTTAATCCTTTTGATTGGAAGTCAAATATACTATATATATTATATAAATAATTAGTTTCCTCATCAATAAATAGAAATGTAGAGAAATAATCAAACTACGTCTACAAAATGTCAATATCATGCTGCTGCTTCAAATCCAAAATGATGATTTTTTGAGAAATGATTTTTTAAATGTCGAATTAAACAAATTAATAAAAATAATGTTCCGATAATTACATGTAATCCATGGAATCCTGTTGCTATAAAAAAAGTAGATCCGTAAATTCTATCTGCAATGGAAAAAGGAGCTTCAAAATATTCATAAGCTTGTAAAATAGTAAAATAAATTCCTAATATAATAGTAATAAATAATCCTTGAGTTGTTTGTGAATTATTATTTTCCATTAATGCATGATGTGCTCAAGTAATTGAAACTCCTGATCTAATTAAGATAATAGTATTAAGTAAAGGAATTTGAAAGGGATTAAATGGTGTAATTCTTAAAGGAGGTCATATAGCTCCAATTTCAATATTAGGTGATAATCTTCTATGGAAAAATGCTCAAAAAAAAGATAGAAAAAAAAAAATTTCTGAGACAATAAATAAAATTATTCCTCAGCGAAGACCTTTTGTAACTAAAATAGTATGTTTACCTTGAAGAGTTCCTTCACGACAAATATCTCGTCATCATTGATATATAGTTAAAATAATAATTAAATAACCTAAAATAAGTAAATTTATATTAAAATTATGGAATCATTTAATTATTCCTGTTACTAAAGTTATAACTCCAATTGCTCCTGTTAAAGGTCAAGGTCTATAATCTACTAAATGAAAAGGGTGATTATAAGATATTTTCATTAATTAACTTCACTAGAATATAAAGTACTTAAAATAGCAATAACATATGATTGAATAATAGCTACAGCTGATTCTAAAATTAATAATAAAATTTGAATTAAAATTAAAATTATTACAAAATAATAATTTATACTAGGTCCAGTACCTCTAAGTAAAGTTATTAATAAATGTCCTGCAATTATATTAGCTGTTAAACGTACAGCTAAAGTTCCTGGACGAATTATATTACTAATTGTTTCAATTAATACTATAAAAGGTATTAAAATTGTAGGTGTTCCTTGAGGGATTATATGAATAAATATATGTTGGGAGTTATTAATTCAACCATAAATTATAAATCTTAATCATAAAGGTAAAGAAATTGTTAAAGAAAGAGTTAAATGTCTAGTTCTAGTAAAAATATAAGGAAATAGTCCTAAAAAATTATTAAATAAAATAAAAGAAAATATTGAAATAAAAATAAATGTAGATCCTTGAAAATAATTATTTTTTAATAAAGTTTTAAATTCATTATGTAATTTAGAAAGAATAAAATTTCAAAAAAAAAAATGTCGATTTGGAATTAATCAAAAAGAATAGGGAATGAATAAAATTCCTAAAATTGTTCTAATTCAATTAAATGGTAAATTAAATAAATTTGTGGAAGGATCAAAAATTGAAAATAAATTACTTATCATTTTCAGTTAAAAAATTTTTTTTTTAAATTTATTTTATTATTTGTAAGATTATAATTATTTATATTATAAATGTAATAATTTATAATATTAAAAATTAAATAAGTACAAATAAAAAAAAAAAAAGAAATTAATCAATTAATTGGTATTATTTGTGGAATAAAAGAATATTGTTATAAACAATAATTTAAATTTGACATATTTATGTTATAAATTAACTAATTCTTTCATTAGAAGTAATTGCTAATTTACTATAAAATGGTTTAAGAGACCAGTACTTGCTTTCAGTCATCTAATGAAGAATAATTATTAATTCAATTAATAAAATTTTTAATTGAAATTCTTTCAATTACAATAGGTATAAAACTATGATTTGCTCCACAAATTTCTGAACATTGTCCATAGTAAATTCCTGGTCGACTAATAAAAAAATTAGTTTGATTTAATCGACCTGGATTAGCATCAATTTTAACTCCTAAAGATGGAATAGTTCATGAATGAATTACATCTGTGGCGGTTACTATAATACGAATTTGATTATTCATAGGTAAAATAATTCGATTATCAACATCTAATAATCGGAATCTATTAGATTGAAGTTCATTAGTTGGAATTATATAAGAATCAAATTCAATATTATGGAAATCTGAATATTCATATCTTCAATATCATTGATGTCCAATTGACTTTAAAGTAATAAGAGGATTGTTTAGTTCATCTAATAAATAAAGTAATCGGAGAGAAGGTAATGCAATAAAAATTAAAGTAATTGCTGGTAAGATAGTTCAAATTAATTCAATTATTTGACCTTCTAATAAAAATCGATTAATATATTTATTAAAAATTAAACTAACTATTAAATAACCTACTAAAATTGTAATTATAATAAGAATAATTAATGTATGATCGTGAAAAAAAATAATTTGTTCTATTAATGGAGAAGCTCTATTTTGTAAATTTAAATTAGATCATGTTGCCATTTCTAAAAAAAGGATAACCTTTATAAATGGGGTTTAAATCCATTACATATAATCTGCCATATTAGAAGTTACTTAAAATAGGGAGTTCATTATATGAATGTTCAGCTGGTGGTAAATTTTGATATCATTCAATTGATGAAGATAAATTTAAAGTAAATAAAGCAATTCGTTGATTAATTATAGATTCTCAAACAATAATTAATATTAATATAACTGCTAATAAAGAAATATATGAACCTAATGAAGAAATAATATTTCAAGAGATATATGAATCAGGATAGTCTGAATATCGTCGAGGTATACCTGCTAAACCTAAGAAATGTTGAGGAAAAAAGGTTAAATTTACTCCAATAAATATAATGAAAAATTGAATTTTTAATAAGAAAGGATTTAAACATAAACCAGTAAATAAAGGATATCAATGAATAAAACCTCCTATAATAGCAAAAACGGCTCCTATAGATAAAACATAATGAAAATGAGCTACTACATAATAAGTATCATGTAAAGTAATATCAATAGAAGAGTTAGAAAGAATTACTCCAGTTAATCCTCCAACAGTAAATAAGAATACAAATCCTAATCTTCATAAAATTGAAGGAGAATAATTAATTTGAGTTCCATGGAAAGTAGCTAATCAACTAAAAATTTTAATTCCAGTAGGTACAGCAATAATTATTGTAGCAGAAGTAAAATAAGCTCGAGTATCAATATCTATTCCTACAGTAAATATATGATGTGCTCATACGATAAATCCTAGTAATCCAATAGCTAATATAGCATAAATTATTCCTAAACATCCAAATGTTTCTTTTTTTCCTCTTTCTTGTGAAATAATATGAGAAATTATACCAAATCCTGGTAAAATTAAAATATAAACTTCTGGATGGCCAAAAAATCAAAATAAATGTTGATATAAAATTGGATCACCTCCTCCAGCGGGGTCAAAAAAAGATGTATTTAAATTTCGATCAGTTAAAAGTATAGTAATAGCACCAGCTAAAACTGGTAATGAAAGTAATAATAAAAATGCTGTAATTCCTACAGCTCAAACAAATAAAGGTATTTGATCGAATGATAAATTATTTAATCGTATATTAATAATTGTAGTAATAAAGTTAATAGCACCTAAAATTGATGAAATTCCTGCTAAATGTAAAGAAAAAATAGCTAAATCGACAGAACTTCCGCCATGAGCAATATTAGATGAAAGTGGGGGGTAAACTGTTCATCCTGTTCCTGCTCCATTTTCTACAATTCTTCTTGAAATTAATAACGTTAAAGAGGGGGGAAGAAGTCAAAAACTTATATTATTTATTCGAGGGAAGGCTATATCAGGAGCTCCTAATATTAAGGGTACTAATCAATTACCAAATCCTCCAATTATAATAGGTATAACTATAAAAAAAATTATAATGAAAGCATGTGCTGTAACAATAGTATTATAAATTTGATCATCACCAATTAAAGATCCAGGATTACCTAATTCAGCTCGAATTAATAATCTTAAAGAAGTTCCTACTATTCCTGCTCAAATTCCAAAAATAAAATATAATGTTCCAATATCTTTATGATTTGTTGAATAAAGTCATTTTCGCTAAAATAAAATGGCTGAGTTAATAAGCGATAAATTGTAAATTTATTAACGAGAAAATTCTCTTTTATTAAATTTAGCTTTATATTCAAAAATGATATAAAATTGCAAATTTTAAGGAGTAATATATTAATTTACTAAGGCTTAAAGAATAATTTCTTTATATATAATTTTGAAGATTATTAGTTTTTTTAACTTAAAACCTTATTATTATTATAAAAAAAAAAATGTTCTAAAAATTATTCCTGTAAGAGAAAAAAAAGAAAAAATATTAATTAATGAAAATTTATTATTTTTAATAAAAATTTTAAATCATTTTATTTTAAAATAATTAAATATAAAAATTGAATAAATAATACGAATATAGTAAAATAATACAATTAAACTAGATATAATTATAATAAAAATTAAAAAATATAATTGATTAATCATTAAAAAATTAATAACAATTCATTTGGGGAAAAATCCAATAAAAGGAGGTAATCCTCCTAAAGATAAAAAATTAATAAATAAGTTAATTTTTATTAATGAATTTAAATTATTAATAAATAATTGATTAATAAAAAATATATTTAATATATAAAATGAAAAACATATAATTCTAATTATGAATGAATATATAAATAAATAAAATATTCATAAATTTTCTCTAATTATAATAGATATTAATATTCATCCTAAATTATTAATTGAAGAGAAAGCTATTAATTTACGTAAAGAAGTTTGATTTAAACCCCCTAAAGCTCCAATAATAACATTAAAAATAATAATAATATAAATAAAATTTTTGTTAAAATAATAAGAAAGAATAATTATAGGTGTGATTTTTTGTCATGTTATTAATAAAAAATTATTAAATCAAGATAATCCTTCAACAATATTTGGGAATCAAAAATGGAATGGGGTAGAACCTATTTTTATTAATATTGATGAATTAATTATAATTGAAATAAAATAATTTATTTCAAAATTTTTTAATAAAATTATTTGTAATAAAATAGAAAATAAAAAATTAATAGAAGCAATAGATTGTGTTAAAAAATATTTTAAAGAGGCTTCAGTAGATAATAAATTATTAGAATTAGAAATTAAAGGAATAAATCTTAATAAATTAATTTCTAAACCAATTCAACATCCAAGTCAAGAATTAGAAGAAATTGAAATTAAAGTACTAAAGATCAAAATAAAAAAAAAAAATATTTTAGATGAATTATAAGAAAAAAAAATAAAAAATAATTAATAATTATTAATTTAAGTGAAAAAGTTCATTATAAAAATTATATTTTAGTGTAAGAAGCACAATAGTTTTTGATACTATTAGGTATAGTTTAATTCTATAAAATATAATAAAGGTAAAATAATTACTTAATTTATCCTATCAGAATAATCCTTTAATCAGGCACTTTATTTTTTAAAAAAAAGGATAACCTTTATATTTGGGGTATGAGCCCAAAAGCTTTATTTAGCTTATTTTTAA